AAAAATGCCATTGCCAAAAAGTGACAAGGTAAAATTTCCATTTCTTCATGAAAATGAATGTCCCTTTTGAAGCCAGAATGGATCTTTTTTGATACCTAATATAATGCATGAAAGGTTCCTTGACCAAACGCGGGTTTGCCCCCCAATCCTTAATCTTAACAAAGACGTTCACAAGACGTTCTATTTTTATATAGAAATAGATTCGTTCAAGAAAAACTCCAGAAGATGTTGATCGTAAATGGAAAGATTGGTTACGTAGAAAGACGAAAATGGATTCATATTCACATACGTGAGAATTATATAAGAATAAGAATAATCTTTTATTTTTTTTTGAAGAAGGGGAACTGGCTTTCTTTGGAATAAGAAGACTATTCCAATTACAATATTCATTGAGAAAGACTCGTAATAAATGCAAGGAGGAAGCATCTTTTACGCAATAGCGAAGGATTTGAACCAAGATTTCCACATGAACAGGGCGAGGTATTACCATATCTAACACAAAATTAAAATGTGAAAAAGTGTCCTCGAAAAAGGGAAATATTGAATGAATTGATCGTAAATTCTGAGATTTTCCTATCTTGTTCGTTTCCCCTTCTAGACAGGATAGGAATTGTAAAGAAAATGGAATTTCGACAATAAAAGCAAACCCCTCTGATATGATTTGAGAATACAAATTCTTGTTGCGCCCCCAAAATGGATTTTGGTTAGAATCATTAGGAGAAATCAGAAAATGATTCTGTTGATACAGTCGAGTAATTAACCGTTTCACAATCAGTAAACTGGATTTATTGTCATAACCCTCCGACAAAATCAATTTACTCAAAGCACGATTATGAGCAAATGCATAAATATACTCCTGAAAGATAAGTGGATACAGGAAGTCATGTTGTTCAGATCTCTCCAGCTGTAAATATCTTTGGATTTCCTCCATTTGAAATTCGATTTGAATTAAAGGTAGAAGATTGGGGGGGTTATCAAATGATACATAGTGCGATACAGTCAAAACAAGGTATTCTGTAAAAATCGATACCTCGGGGACAGATAAACTAATCAACAGATTCTCTACCCTCTCCTTTTTCCACCCATTTCATTTAATTCGTCTATGTTTGTGTTATAGAATAACAAGATGGTTAGAAATCTTTTATTTTTTAAACCGAATCGCTCTTTTGATTTCGGAAAAAACTTTCTTTATCAATATACTGCTTCTTTTACACACGCATCTTCAGTCCATAATGGAGAATGTCAATAGTTAGGATTCATTAAAAAAAATAGAATCCACTCGTGGAGTGATAAGTGCTTCCCGTATCAGGCACCAATTTATTTTTAACGTCTAGTTAGATCGGGAAATTATTCAAATTAAGAACAGAAGCCGGTTGCTTTTTCTTTCTGATAATTAATTGAAGCCACAGGGCTCCTATCCATTTATTCATTCGACCCAACTTTCTTTTGTTCCGTTCCAAGAATTTGAAAAAGGTTTTATACCAATCCGATAAGAATGAAATATCCTCGGAACTCTCCATTGATACGACATGCTATTTTTTCCATTTATTCCCTTTCAGGATCAGTCGCGGTCTTCCAAAGTTTACCAAGGTTACGGACGAATTCGTCACTTCATCCAAATGTGTAAAAGATTCTAGCCGCACTTAAAAGCCGAGTACTCTACCGTTGAGTTAGCAACCCGAAAAAAACAAACATAGATTAAACAAAACCTCAACAAAGGGTGTATAGATACAATCAAATTCAATTAAATTGATTTTAAACAAAGAGAAAAAAAGATATTATACAAACTAATCAAACCCATGAGTTAACAAATCTAACAAAAAAACAGATTTGATAATGGATTCAAAACATAAAAATGAAGTGATTCGATGAAAATACAAGAAATTGTCAGATAAAATAAAAGAAAAAAAAAAGATACAGCATTGTGAAAATGGATAGAGCATCTCTTATGTTATCTAGCTTTCTTTCAATCAAAAAAACCTCTTGTATCAAAGAAAACATCATTTGAATAAGATAAAGTAACAAAACTATGGGACAAAAATAAATAGACCCGGATCGCTTATCACGATGAATTATATTTGTTCAATACACTGTTGTCAATATAAATGTTGAGAAAAGAATACATTGGAAAAGAGAAATTACATGAAATAAAATCCTTTTTTAAATCCTTTGAATTTCAATTTAACAATGAAATACAATAATATTCAAAATTGTCTTGGATTGACACTACATATCTAATCTACATAGATAGAAAAAGTATAAATCGAAGAATAAAAAAGGAAGAATTCAAAAAAAATATCGGATTTTTTAGTCCCTAATGCTAATGTATTTGATCAATCTAAGTGGACTAAGCAAAGTAGATTCCTTGTTCTTGCTTAGTCGAGTTCCAATGAAAACCACACAATTAAATAAAGGAAATGCGGAAATTTGATATTTATAAGATCAATCAATTTGGTCATTCTAGACCATGTAGACCATACCATAAGATTCGACAGAATCTATGATAAATAAATATGAATACGGAAGAAAAAAAGAAAAAGGGGGGCAAGTAGAAAAAAGTTAGACAAAGTTATATACAAGTCGCTACCCCCCCTGGTATTTCTTTAATTGAATTTCATTTGATTAGGCGGAAGTTCCTTAAAAACTTCGGCTTTCTTTAAAAGATTCTGAACAGTTCCTGTGGGTTGAGCACCCCTTTCAAGGAAATATAGAATAAGAGGAACATTTAAAAAAGTTTGATTCTTCATTGGATCATAAAAGCCCACCCTTCTAAGATCTTTTCCTTCTCTTCGGGATCGAACATCAATTGCAACGATTCGATAGATGGCTCATTGGGATAGATGTAGATGAACAATACCCCCCCTAGAACCGTATAGGAAGTTTTCTCCTCGTACAGCTCGCGAAAAATGATTTGATTCGAAGTTTTGTCTATATATGCAATTCTAATAAATTAAATGACAAATGCGCCCATAAAATAAATTAGACTATGATTTCAGTCTTTTTTTATTCCTGAAAATGAAAAATAAACCATTCGTACTCATAACTCAAGTTGGATAACTCTCAAATAGTTCAAAGGAAAAATCTTTAGTCAATTTCATTTATTGAGTCGTCTTTACTCCCTTTTGTTTGTCTCGTTTAAACCATTTCAAATTCTATTTGGATTCTTTAGTCCGATCCAGTTATTGAGACGATTGAGACAATTAAAAGGGTGTTTCCTTGTTCTTAGATCCTTTCCTTACTTTTAATCATTGGGTTTAGACATTACTTCGGTGTTTCTTAATTCTTTCAAAATAAAATGGCAGCAACATACCCCCTTTTGATTTCTTTCGATCAAAAAATCCTATGGACAGTCGATTCCCGCGTGATACACTTTGAATCGAAAAATTGGAATCCATTTCAACAAGTTTTGCTTTTGAATTGGAAACTCGCTCGAATTGGATCCTTTCGATTCCTATATATGTTCGATATATTTACGAAGTTGTTCCTCCAATTGATTGGCATTAACCCTAGATCCTTGCCCCCGAGAAATGAATTAATACTTTCTATTCGAGCTCCAGCGTGCACTATTTACAACCCAACAAAAAACGAAGGGTTCGGGTGTAACAGAACAAACAATGTCGAGCCAAGAGCACCCTTATTCCTAGACAAATCAAAAACCTAGACAAATCAAAAATGGTGGATGTAAAAATCCACAACGGATCGTGTCCTTCAAGTCGCACGTTGCTTTCTACCACATCGTTTCAAACGAAGTTTTACCATAACATTCCTCTAATTTGGAACCGGTATGAAATTGATTCAATTATGGAATCATGAATAGTCACTGGTTCAGCTGTCCATAGACATCGTAATCTAGACTTTTCTTCTATATATGAATATATGATATGTGGAACTATTTTTCTGAAAAAGTCTTAGCAAGATGGCATTTTTAACATACATAAATAATATATAGATCCGAGAAAAAAATAGAAATAGAGAAACGAATAACTTTTAACTTTTTGAATCTGCATCTTCAAGTGACTCAATAGGATAGATTAAATGATTTCTTACTTTTTCAAAGCTTCCACGTACAAGGAATCTTTTGAATTGAAAAGGTTTCTTATTTCTACATCATTATTAAATGGAATTTGAAGAAAATTGGACAATAAGCATCACCTTTTATCTTCATAGGAGGATCGGTCGTTCTTTTTGAATTGACTCATCACTGATTGAATTTCAAATATAAATTTGAAAGGGGAGGTTCTTCGTATCTATCAGATAGACTGAACAATTGTCACTGTTATAGATATTCTAGATTATCGAATATCTATAATTTTAGTTTAAATAATTTAAGGATTACAAATCTTTTTCACAAAGAACCAAAAATTTTCTTGTCATTGAAATAGAATGATACGTAACATTTATATAATTATATTATATGATTGATATGTATTTGGTTTAAATGGGGTTGAGGAATATTGACTCTTGTGAGAAAGTGAATACAAAGGGATAGGATAAATCACCCCTGCCTCAAGCCTTAAATAGATAATAGATTTCTAATTTTTCATTCGAGTCAAACACGAAATACCTAAATCAAGATTCAAAGAAAAAACATCAGCTCCATAACATATTTCTATATAATATGGAACTTGATCATTTATTAATGAAATTCGAACAGACACAGATATTCAAATTAATATGGATTAACTCCTACCCACCCCCCTATTTCTTTCTATAGTAATAATGGAGCATAAAAAATGGACTGCGCTGGGACGGAAGGATTCGAACCTCCGAATAGCGGGACCAAAACCCGTTGCCTTACCACTTGGCCACGCCCCATTTCAATTTCTAATCGACACTAAGAAACAATAATATTGGTATTGCTTGTTTGTCAACTCGAGTCCAAATATCTATAGATCTATAGAATCGATTGGTACTAGGATTTTGATACATATAGATATAGAATTCAACTTAATTTATTGATCATTACATAGAATTCAATTAAGATATTGTATGAAAGTATGATTTCTTATATCCTCCTTTGAGAATTGGAGGATTTTTGGTTGGGTGGATTCAAAGAAAAAGAAGGGTTTTTGTCTACCTTACTTACTTTCTTTTTCCTTATAGCAAAAACGCAACCAAAATGCAATTATCTCCAATAACAAAATGTCTGTTATGCTTAATATCGTTAGTTTGATCTGTATTTGTATTAATTCTCCCTTTTATTCGAGTAGTTTTTTCTTCGGCAAATTGCCCGAAGCCTATGCTTTTTTGAATCCAATCGTGGATGTTATGCCAGTCATACCTTTGTTTTTTTTTCTCTTAGCTTTTGTTTGGCAAGCTGCTGTAAGTTTTCGATGAGATCCTGAATAATAATATCCTAGAAAATGTATGATTTCCTCGATAAAAAAATTCTAACAATTGAAAAAATAAGATAAGTTTTAGAGTATGAACCCTCGATTCACACGCTGAAATTCGTGTATAGTCGACAAAACCCAGGCTTACCCTCATTTCCTCATTTTTGACCCCTTTCCAGTGAAAGACCCTAACCCTATTAGGGTCTCCCACAATATAATATCTAATTTGGATATAAACCGAAATTTGGGTTAATAAAAAACAAATGAATTTGTGACAATGCATTTCTAGAAAAACCCCATTTCTTTAGGATATGTGGTAGAAAAATAGAAGATCTATTCTCTTTTTTTTTTTCAAAAAAACCATCTTGGAGATTGTGTAATGCTTACTCTGAAACTCTTCGTTTATACCGTAGTGATATTTTTTGTGTCTCTCTTTATCTTTGGATTCCTATCTAATGATCCAGGGCGAAATCCTGGACGTGAAGAATAAAATACAGGGGGTTTTCCTTGGTTTTAGTTAATTTTCAAATTTTCTTAGGATTTTATCTATTCTACACGTTTCGCTAAGATTTTCCAAATTTGAAAAAAACCAAATAAATTCATCAACGGAAAGAGAGGGATTCGAACCCTCGGTACGAATAACTCGTACAACGGATTAGCAATCCGACGCTTTAGTCCACTCAGCCATCTCTCCCAATTGAAAAAGATAATTACTACATTACACATAATGTAAAGAATCTTTCTTCTTTCTCTATTCTATTATATATATAGAGATCCATAAATCGGGAATTTCCTTTATCTAAAAGATGGGCTCGACCGCCCGAACAATCGAACTAAAATAAAAAAATCAACAAGACCCTTTTGTGTTGATTTTGTTCGAAAGCCCTTCTTATTCTCATGGCCCGGCCCGGTCAGTACCTAGCCGGGCTCTTTTTTTTGTTCCAACGAATTATAATGATTTATCTGATATCTCATTTGAAAACAAAAAAACTTTTGTTATTATATTATTATATGCAATTGAATATTTTATATTCAAGCAACAAAAAAAAAAGAACAAAGACTATTTACATTCTTTTTCTTGTTATATTTTACCAAACTCAAAAAGAAACTATCGATTCTTCCACCATTTTAATTTTGATCTCCCCGCAAAAAAGTGCAACGTTCTCATTTTGATGATTCTTTGATGATCCTATCTTGATCATGCTCAACGATCTTGTTCGACAAAAGATCCATTTGTATACAATAATCATATTGTAGCGGGTATAGTTTAGTGGTAAAAGTGTGATTCGTTCTATTAACCGTTAATAGTTAAAGGGTCTTTCGGTTTTATTCATATTCCGACCAAAAACTTTATTTCTTAAAAAGATTTAATCCTTTACCTCTCAATGAGAAATTCGAGAAAAAAATACGAATTCTCGTGATTTGTATCCATGCGTCACTTATAAATTGAAAAGTTGGATTTGGATTATGAAATTGCGAAACATAATTTTTGAATTGGACCAAAAATTCCAATTGAATAAGTATGAGTAAAGGATCCATGGCATAAGATAGAAAGTCCATTTCGAATCGTAACTAAATCTTCCATTTTTTTTTCTAAAGAAATAAATTGGAGCAAAATAGCTATTCAACGACGACTTTGGTTTACTAGAGACATCGACATATTGTTTTAGCTCGGTGGAAACAAAATCCTTTTCCTTAGGATCCTCTCAAATAGAAATAGAGAACGAAGTAACTAGAAAGATTGTTAGAATCACCTTCTTCTAGAAGGATCATCTAGAAAGCGATTCATTTTGTTTGTTTGTATTCAAACAAAAAGCTGACGTAGGTGTTATGGGTATCTTTTTGTTCATTTTGTTCACATCTTAGATCTATGAATTTACTCATATTCCATAAAGGAGCCGAATGAAACCAAAGTTTCATGTTCGGTTTTGAATTAGAGACGTTCAAAGCAATGAATTGAACGTCGACTATAACCCCTAGCCTTCCAAGCTAACGATGCGGGTTCGATTCCCGCTACCCGCTTATTTCCTTTTTTCTAAATATTCTATTCGAATTCTATTCTAGAATAGATAAAATCTATTTTAATTACGATTAGTGAATCATTGAATATACAATTCCAAAAATGATCTCACATATAATCCTATTTTTTTGTTTTCAATTCAAGAAA